GTTTACACCCATTAGTTTGTAAGGGTTTCAATGCAGACTTTGATGGAGATCAAATGGCTGTTCATGTACCTTTATCTTTGGAAGCTCAAGCGGAGGCTCGTTTACTTATGTTTTCTCATATAAATCTCTTGTCTCCAGCTATTGGGGATCCCATTTCCGTACCAACTCAAGATATGCTTATCGGACTCTATGTATTAACGATCAGGAATCGTAGAGGTATTTGTGCAAATAGGCATAATACATATAATCGCGGAAACTATCAAAATAATACAGTTGACAATAATGACTATAAGTATACGAAAGAGAAAGAACTGTATTTTTGTAGTTCCTATGATGTACTTGGAGCTTATCGGCAGAAACGAATCAGTTTAGATAGTCCTTTGTGGCTCCGATGGAGACTAGATCAACGTGTCATTGGCTCAAGAGAAGTTCCCATCGAACTTCAATATGAATCTTTGGGTACTTATCATGAGATTTATGAGCACTATCTAATAGTAGGAAGTGTCAAAAAAGAAATCCATTGTATATACATTCGAACCACTCTTGGTCATATTTCTTTTTATCGAGAAATAGAAGAAGCCATACAGGGGTTTTGTCGGGCCTATTCATACGCTATCTAAACTAATAAATTAGATTAGGTGATGCCCGTGCCCATAGGAATTCGGGTCTCTCCAGTTTCACTGGTATCATAATTTCTGAATTTTTGCGTGAATCAAGATTGAGATTGAGGAAAGGAAGTTTTCGAATCACTGACTCAGGCCCATTGTCGAATCCTACTCAGCAGAATATAGAGGTACTTATGGCAGAACGGGCTGATCTGGTCTTTCACAATAAAGTGATAAATGGAACTGCTATGAAACGACTTATTAGCAGATTAATAGATCATTTCGGAATGGCATATACATCACACATCCTGGATCAAGTAAAGACTTTGGGTTTCCAGCAAGCCACTGCTACATCTATTTCATTAGGAATTGATGATCTTTTAACAATACCTTCTAAGGGATGGTTAGTCCAAGACACTGAACAACAAAGTTTTATTTTTGAAAAACACCATCATTATGGAAATGTACATGCGGTAGAAAAATTACGTCAATCCATTGAGATATGGTATGCTACAAGTGAATATTTGAGACAAGAAATGAATCCTAATTTTCGGATGACTGATCCTTTTAATCCAGTCCATCTGATGTCCTTTTCGGGAGCTAGAGGAAATGCATCTCAGATACACCAATTAGTAGGTATGAGAGGATTAATGTCGGATCCCCAAGGACAAATGATTGATTTACCCATTCAAAGCAATTTACGCGAAGGGCTTTCTTTGACAGAATATATAATTTCCTGCTACGGAGCCCGCAAAGGAGTTGTAGATACTGCTGTACGAACATCAGATGCTGGATACCTCACGCGTAGACTTGTTGAAGTAGTTCAACACATTATTGTACGTAGAACGGATTGTGGTACTATCCGAGGTATTTCCGTGAGTCCTCGAAATGGGATAACGGAAAAAATTTTTGTCCAAACACTAATTGGTCGCGTATTAGCAGACAATATATATATGGGTCTACGATGCATTGCCGCTCGAAATCAAGATATTGGGATTGGACTTGTCAATCGATTCATAACTTTTCGGGCACAACCAATATATATTCGAACCCCCTTTACTTGCAAGAGTGCATCTTGGATCTGTCAATTATGTTATGGTCGGAGTCCCACTCACGGCGACCTGGTCGAATTGGGAGAAGCCGTAGGTATTATTGCGGGTCAATCAATTGGGGAACCAGGGACTCAACTAACATTAAGAACTTTTCATACCGGTGGAGTATTCACAGGTGATACTGCCGAACATGTACGAGCTCCCTCTAATGGAAAAATAAAATTTAATGAGGATTTGGTTTATCCCACACGTACCCGTCATGGGCATCCTGCTTTTCTATGTTCTATAGACTTGTATGTAACTATTGAGACTCGGGATATTATCCATAATGTGAATATTCCACCAAAAAGTTTGATTTTAGTTCAAAATGATCAATATGTAGAATCAGAACAAGTGATTGCTGAGATTCGTGCCGGAACGTCTACTTTTCGTTTTAAAGAGAAGGTACGAAAACATATTTATTCTGAATCAGAGGGAGAAATGCACTGGAGTACCGATGTCCACCATGCATCTGAATATACACATGGTAATGTTCATCTATTACCAAAAACAAGTCATTTATGGATATTAGCGGGAGGTCCGCGCAGATCCAGTATAGTGTCTTTTTCACTCCACAAAGATCAAGATCAAATGAATGTTCATTCTTTTTCTTTCGAAGAAAGATATATCTTTGACCTCTCAATGACTAATCATCGAGTAAGACATAAATTGTTGGATACTTCTGGTAAAAAAGATAGGGAAATTCTTGACTATTCAAGAGCTGATCGAATCATATCCAATGGTCATTGGAATTTCATATATCCTTCTATTCTCCAAGAAAATTCTGATTTCTTGGCGAAAAAACGAAGAAATAGATTCATTATCCCATTACAATATGATCAAGAACGAGATAAAGAACTAATGCCCTGTTTTGGTATTTCGATTGAAATACCCATAAATGGTATTTTACGTAGAAATAGTATTCTTGCTTATTTTGATGATCCACGATACAGAAGAAATAGTTCAGGAATTACTAAATATGGGACCATAGAGGTAGATTCAATCATAAAAAAAGAGGATTTGATTGAGTATCGAGGAGCAAAAGAATTTAGTCCGAAATACCAGAAAGTAGATCGGTTTTTTTTCATTCTCGAAGAAGTGCATATCTTACCCGGATCTTCGTTCATAATGGTCCGGAACAATACTATCATTGGAGTAGATACACAACTCGCTTTAAATACAAGAAGCCGGGTAGGCGGATTAGTCCGAGTGGAGAGAAAAAAAAAAAGTATTGAACTGAAAATCTTTTCTGGAGATATTCATTTTCCTGGAGAAACAGATAAGATATCCAGGCACAGCGGCATTTTGATACCACCAGAGACGGAAAAAAAAAATTCTAAGAAATCAAAAAAATTGAAAAATTGGATCTATGTCCAACGGATTACACCCACCAAGAAAAAGTATTTTGTTTCGGTTCGGTCCGTAGTCACATATGAAATAGCTGATGGGATAAATTTAGCAACACTTTTCCCTCGGGATCTCTTGCAGGAAAAGGATAATGTCCAACTTAGAGTTGTCAATTATATCTTTTATGGAAATGGCAAGTCAATTCGAGGAATTTATCACACAAGTATTCAATTAGTTCGGACTTGCTTAGTATTGAATTGGGACCAAGAAAAAAATGGTTCTATAGAAGAGGTTCATGCTTCCTTTGTTGAGGTAAGGACAAATGATCTGATTCGCGATTTCATAAGAATTGAGTTAGTCAAGTCCACTATTTCGTATACCGGAAAAAGGTATGATAGGGCAAGTTCTGTATTGATTTCCGATAATGGATTAGATCGCACCAATATCAATCCTTTTTATTCCAAGGCGAAGATTCAATCACTTATCCAACATCAAGGAACTATTGGTATTGGTACGTTGTTGAATCGAAATAAAAATAAGGAATGCCAATCTTTGATAATTTTGTCATCATCCAATCGTTCTCGAATCGGCCCATTCAATGGCTCGAAATATAACAATGTGACAAAAGAATCAGATCCCATAATCAAAATTAGGGATTTGCTGGGTCCCTTAGGGACTATTGTCCCTAAAATAGCGAATTTTTTTTCATCTTACTATTTAATAACTCATAATCATATCTTGTTAAAGAAATATTTGCTACTTGACAATTTTAAACAGACTTTCCAAGTACTTAAATACTGTTTAATAGATAAAAATAGGAGGATTTATAATCCCGATCCATGCGGTAACATAATTTTGAATCCACTCCATTTGAATTGGTGCTTTCTCCATCACGATTATTGTGAAGAGACATCTACAATAATTAGCCTTGGACAATTTATTTGTGAAAATGTATGTCTATTCAAATACGAATCACACGTAAAAAAATCTGGTCAAATTTTAATTGTTCATGTTGACTCCTTAGTTATAAGATCAGCTAAACCCTATTTGGCCACTCCAGGAGCAACTGTTCATAGCCATTATGGAGAAATCCTTTACGAAGGAGATACATTAGTTACATTTATATATGAAAAATCGAGATCTGGTGACATAACGCAAGGTCTTCCAAAAGTGGAACAAATCTTAGAAGTGCGTTCGATTGATTCAATATCGATGAACCTAGAAAGGAGAGTTGAAGGTTGGAACGAGCGTATACAAAGAATTCTTGGAATCCCCTGGGGATTCTTGATTGGAGCTGAGCTAACCATAGCCCAAAGTCGTATCTCTTTGGTTAATAAGATCCAAAAGGTTTATCGATCCCAGGGGGTACAGATCCATAATAGACATATAGAAATTATTGTACGTCAAGTAACATCAAAAGTGTTGGTTTCAGAAGATGTAATGTCTAATGTTTTTTTACCTGGAGAATTAATCGGCTTTTTGCGAGCGGAACGAGCAGGGCGTGCTTTGGACGAAGCGATCTGTTATCGGGCAATCTTATTGGGAATAACGAGGGCATCTCTAAATACTCAAAGTTTCATATCCGAAGCAAGTTTTCAAGAAACCGCTCGAGTTTTAGCGAAAGCTGCTCTACGAGGTCGTATTGATTGGTTGAAAGGCCTGAAGGAGAACGTTGTTCTGGGGGGGATTATACCTGTTGGTACTGGATTCCAAAAATTAGTACACCCTTCAAGGCAAGACAAGAACATTCATTTGGAAATCAAAAGAAAGAATCTATTCGAGTTGGAAATAAGAGATATTTTGTTACACCATAGAGAATTATTTTGTTCTTACGTCCAAAACTATTTCCATGAGACAAATTTCCATGAGACATCAGAACAATCATTTACCCGATTTAATGATTCCTAAGAGCGGATTCTTTCCTTTCACTTTAACTATCTTTCAATTATCTGGTCCGATTATTGATTTGGTAAAAAATAAAATAAGTAATTAAATTGGTAATAAATAAAAAAAAAATAAGTAATTAAAAGAAATTAATGGTTTGGGTCGTGTATCAACGGTCAATCCCCCGTAGAAGGTTCCATCGGAACAATTATTTATTTCAGGGTACCTCGTCTCTTTGTTAAAAAAAAGGAAGTCTGGGGAAAAATGACAAGAAGATATTGGAACATCAATTTGGAAGAGATGATGGAAGCAGGAGTTCATTTTGGTCATGGTACTAAGAAATGGAATCCTAGAATGGCCCCTTACATCTCTGCAAAGCGTAAAGGTATTCATATTACAAATCTCACTAGAACTGCTCGTTTTTTATCAGAAACCTGTGATTTAGTTTTTGATGCAGCAAGTAGGGGAAAAAACTTCTTAATCGTTGGTACAAAAAATAAAGCAGCGGATTCAGTAGCATCAGCTGCAATAAGGACTCGGTGCCATTATGTTAATAAAAAATGGCTTGGTGGTATGTTAACGAATTGGTCCACTACGGAAACGAGACTTCACAAGTTCAGGGACTTAAGAGCAGAACAAAAGATGGGGAAACTCAACTGTATCTCCAAAAGAGATGCAGCAATGTTGAAGAGAAAATTATCTACCTTGCAAACATATCTCGGTGGGATCAAATATATGACGGGGTTGCCTGATATTGTGATCATCGTTGATCAGCAAGAAGAATATACGGCTCTTCGAGAATGTGTCATTTTGGGTATTCCAACAATTTGTTTAATCGATACAAATTGTGACCCAGATCTCGCAGATATTTCGATTCCAGCAAACGATGACGCTATAGCTTCAATCCGATTGATTCTTAACAAATTAGTATCTGCAATTTGTGAGGGTCGTTCTAGCTATACTATATAAGATAAGAAATCGTTGATTATCATTAAGAATAATAAGATTAGTTAATTATTTGGCAACTCATAGATTTATTGGATCGGTTACTATTTTTTAATTTTTTAAAAGAGATAAAAAAATGGGGATATTGATATTATTATTATGTTATGATGTTATGTAATTTCTTGGTATCGTAAATAAAATATACGATTAATGATTCAAGTTAGTGAGTTGAGAAATAGATGGTTGAATCAAAATAATTCCTTTTTTGAAGTTCAATTTCTGTCAGAGGACAATATGAATGTTATACCATGTTCCATTAAAACACTCAAAGGGTTATACGATATATCGGGTGTAGAAGTAGGCCAACATTTCTATTGGCAAATAGGAGGTTTACAAATCCATGCCCAAGTACTTATCACTTCTTGGGTCGTAATTGCTATCTTATTAGGTTCAGTCATCATAGCTGTTCGGAATCCACAAACCATTCCGACCGACGGCCAGAATTTCTTCGAATATGTCCTTGAATTTATTCGAGATTTGAGCAAAACTCAGATTGGAGAAGAATATGGTCCTTGGGTTCCCTTTATTGGAACTATGTTCTTATTTATTTTTGTTTCTAACTGGTCAGGTGCTCTTTTACCTTGGAAAATCATACAATTACCTCATGGGGAGTTAGCTGCGCCTACGAATGATATAAATACTACTGTTGCTTTAGCTTTACCCACGTCAGCGGCATATTTTTATGCGGGTCTTACCAAAAAAGGATTGGGTTATTTCGGGAAATACATTCAACCAACCCCAATACTTTTACCAATTAACATCCTAGAAGATTTCACAAAACCTTTATCTCTTAGTTTTCGACTTTTCGGGAATATATTGGCTGATGAATTAGTAGTTGTTGTTCTTGTTTCTTTAGTCCCTTCAGTAGTTCCTATACCTGTTATGCTTCTTGGATTATTTACAAGTGGTATTCAAGCTCTTATTTTTGCAACGTTAGCCGCGGCTTATATAGGTGAATCCATGGAGGGTCATCATTGACTAGTTTTCGAAATAGTCTTTTTTAAGCTTATCCCAATTCATGCATGATTCAAGAGAATCCACTTGGTTGGGGAACATAATAGATACAAATACGTATGAATATACGACCTAGAGTCGTAGGAAAAAAGATAGACGATATTGCGGAATTGTAAAAAAAAAAGATGGGTTGGGGGGGTCACACTAGATGTATGTAATCTCTATAAGTCCAGCCCCTGTGTTTGTTTCGAGGAATGATTCTAGAATCCGATTCAATATAAAATGTGGTTTACGTTATGGAAGAAACAAATGTATATGTGATATTAGATATTTACTAGTTATATAGGACTATTCCTAATATATATATATTACCCTATATATATATTATGATTGATTTGATTGCGGTTCACTGCATTTATATAGTTCCAATATAAGTCCTTCTGTTTCGTATGTGATTGTGGATTGAATGAAATGCAAAAAAGAGATGAACTATAGTTCTGACGATTCAGTAATATTATCATTTCAATTCGGAGTTTTTAGTTATTTCGACCCGATAGATCTTAATCAGATAGATCTTAATGATAAAATCTTAATGAAAAAAATGATAAAAAAAATGAAGTAAAAATTCATTGGTTGATTGTATCATTAACCATTTTTTTTGGGGGGTGCGAGGAACTTACCATGAATCCACTGATTTCTGCCGCTTCCGTTATTGCTGCTGGATTGGCCGTAGGGCTTGCTTCTATTGGACCTGGAGTTGGTCAAGGTACTGCTGCAGGCCAAGCTGTAGAAGGTATTGCGAGACAACCAGAAGCAGAGGGTAAAATACGAGGTACTTTATTGCTTAGTCTAGCTTTTATGGAAGCTTTAACAATTTATGGACTGGTCGTGGCGTTAGCGCTTTTGTTTGCGAATCCTTTTGTTTAATCCTAGAAATGTAAAAAAGTACCTTACATACTATACTTTTTTTCTTATTTTTTTAACTCGCTATACTTTTTTCTTATTTTATTAACTCAGAATTGCTATTTGCTTCTTCTAATTATATCAACGCTTTACTCCTACAATTATTTATTTGTTGAGACAATACCCCAGGAAAGGAAGGACTGTTTTGAGGATGAGTAATTACTGGATCCGCTCCTTTTCTTCCTTCGCGTCCTTAGCTTAAGCTTAGTACAATGTAAACCTTTTTTTTTTACTTTTTTTAGGAATCGTTTCAACAAACGAGATATTTCACAATTGACATGAGACCCAAGACTTAACCTAATAAGTATTTTATTGGATTGGAAACTTCAAGTAAGAAATTTTTAAATTATCAAATTAAATTACTAGATTTAATCTACTCCCATAAAAAAAAAAAAAAAAAAATGGAAATATTATTTATATAATAAAAAGAAATCGACCAAAAAAGGGACGACGAAGTGATACAAAAAGAACTCTGTTCTTTGTTAGTCCTATCTATAAGAGGAGAACATATGAAAAATGTAACCGATTCTTTCCTTTCCTTGGGTCACTGGCCATCCGCCGGGAGTTTCGGGTTTAATACCGATATTTTAGCAACAAATCCAATAAATCTAAGTGTAGTGCTTGGTGTATTGATTTTTTTTGGAAAGGGAGTGTGTGCGAGTTGTGTATTTCAAGAATAGGTTGGATCCATCCGACTGCACTTTATTTATGGTATTTTATTCATTTTATAGGATAAATAGGAAAAAAAGTGCACGATCTCAACGAATTATTTCTGAATAAATTAAGAAATCATATGTAAGAACCATAGCATTTCGTGACTTATTGGTAAATTTTATTCTCTATTAACCAATAATGTGAGACCATTAACATGGTTAAAGCTAAACTGTTTGAAGTCCAGGCAAAACATGGTACTCTTTCTACCGGTACTAACGTACCGAAATGGTTTAAAAATGAATAGTTGGTAATTTATCTGATATAGAACACTCATATCGATAAAATGATTTGAACCATTTATTAAAAAAATGGGCATCTTGCTCTTTTTTTCCAATGCTGAATCGACGACCTACGTAAAAAAAAAATAGGAATTTTTGGATTTGAAGTGAAGAAAAAAAGGAAATAAAAAAAAATATAGAAATAAATTGTAAATTTAAATTTGAAATTAAATAAAGAACAAATACAAATAAAGAACAAATACAAATAAAGAACAAATACAAATAAAGAACAAATACAAATAAAGAAAGAACTTTGCTGACAATTATAGATTTTTGTCTGGTCGGAAGAGTCCTTCTAATATTCTGGTCTTATATCAGTTTCGATGTTTTTGAATATAAACAGAAAAGAGAGGGTAGGCTCATTACATTAAAAAAAAAGATATGGGAATGCCCATAACATAAAATAAATAATTGAGCGTGAGAGCCAAATGAATCGAAAGATTCATGTTTGGTTCGGGAAGAGATTATGGAAGTTGTGAAATTAATGGTAAGATAATCTACTTTCATTAAATGATTTATTAGATAATCGAAAACAGAGGATCTTGAGTACTATTCGAAATTCGGAAGAATTACATAGAGGGGCCATTGAGCAGCTCGAAAGAGCCAGGACTCGCTTACGGAAAGTGGAAATAGAAGCAGATGAGTATCGAATGAATGGATACTCTGAGATAGAACGAGAAAAAGAAAATTTGATTAATGCCACTTGTGACACTTTGGAACGATTAGAAAATTACAAAAATGAAACCCTTCATTTTGAACAACAAAGAGCGATTAATCAGGTCCGACAACGAGTTTTTCAACAAGCCTTACAAGGAGCTCTAGGAACTCTGAATAGTTGTTTGAATAGTGAGTTACATTTCCGTACGATCCGTGCTAATATTGGCATTCTAGGGGCCATGGAAGAAATAACAGATTAGCCCTTTTACTTTAGTTTAGAGTTTAGGCATTATTTTTCCCTTTGCTTCCGAAAAAGAATAAAAAAAACAAAACACTAATGGTAACCCTTCGAGCCGACGAAATTAGTAATATTATCCGTGAACGTATTGAACAATATAATAGAGAAGTAAAGATTGTGAATACCGGTACCGTACTTCAAGTGGGCGATGGCATTGCTCGTATTCATGGTCTTGATGAAGTAATGGCAGGTGAATTAGTAGAA